CTATTTTTTTTTCCACTGAAATTTTGAAAATAAACGTTTAAATGCCCTTCAAAGGTAAGTAAATAGATCCGAAACATATAAAATGCAGTTAATCCTGCTGTGGAACAAGCTATGATCGCGAAAATAGGTGAATACAACCAACTATCGTTAAGAATTTCGTCTTTTGACCAAAAACAAGCAAGAGGTGGAATACCACAAAGAGAAAGTGTACCTAACAAAAAAGCAGTTTTTGTAATTGGCACATATTTTTGGAAACCCCCCATAAGAGCCATATTCTGACTTTTCTCTGGAGAATATCCAATAATTCTTTCCATTGAATGAATAATGGATCCAGAGCCTAAAAATAATAATGCTTTCGAATAGGCATGAGTGATCAAATGAAATAAAGCAGCTTGATAAGACCCCATACCTAAAGCTAACATAATATAACCCAATTGCGACATTGTAGAATAAGCTAAACTTCTCTTAATGTCTATTTGAGCCAGAGCCAAAGTAGCTCCTAAAAGTACTGTTATTATACCTATCAAAGAAATGAGATTCATTACGTAAGGTATAACTGCGAAAAGAGGCAGAAGCCGGGCTACAAGAAAAATTCCCGCTGCTACCATAGTAGCAGCATGTATCAGAGCCGAAATCGGAGTGGGTCCCTCCATGGCATCAGGTAACCATACATGAAGGGGGAATTGTGCCGATTTAGCAATTGCACCGAGGAATAATAGGGCGGCACACAGAGTCAGAAATAAAGAATTTATCCCATGATTCTCAATCAAGTTAGTGACTATTTTGAACAAATCTCGAAATTCGAAACTACCCGTTATCCAATAAAGACCTAAGGTTCCTAATAATAAACCAAAATCCCCCACACGATTAGTTACAAATGCTTTTTGACAAGCATTTGCCGCAATTGGTCGCGTGAACCAAAAACCTATTAATAGATAGGAACACATTCCAACTAATTCCCAAAAAATATAAATTTGTATCAAATTAGAACTAGTAACTAATCCCAACATGGAAGCATTGGAAAAACTCATATAAGCAAAAAATCTCAAATATCCTTGATCATGAGACAGATAATTGTCACTATAAATAAGAACCATGATTCCAACAGTAGTAATTAATATTGACATAATAGAAGTCAGTGGATCGATCAAGTCGCCAAACTCTAAGGAAAAATCATGATGGATGGTCCAAGACCATACATATTGAGAAATAGAACTCCCGTTTATTTGCTGAATAGCCAGGTCGGCCGAAAAAAGCATAACTATACTTAGTAATAAAACACTAGGAAAAGCCCACATGCGACGCAGATTTTTTGTTGCCGTCGGAACAAGAAGAAGTCCCACTCCTATTGCTACAGGAACCGGAAGCGGAACGAAAGGTATGATCCATGCATATTGATATGTATGTTCCATAAGAAAATCAAAGTTTTTTCTATTCTTATTAATTGAATTGTTTCCGATTCACCAGCTCTTATCTCTTTCGGAAGGAACAATAAAATAATCAAATAAAAAAATCAAAATAGGAAAGAACTCAAATCGAATTTTCCATTTTCAATCATTCCATTCATTATTATTATTAGAAGAATTTCTATTCATAGAGCAAGTAAAAAGAATTCTCGTACTTGATTCTGATATGGGTCATAGGATCCATCAATAACTCGACCCAATCAAAAGAAGACCTTGGTATTAGTAGAATTCACTAATTCTGATTGAGTGGCTTAAGCAGCCTAGGCGCTTCTGGGAAACTCTACGATACCTATCACTTCACTAACTGTCGCTGCAGATAGCATTTAAAGATGATAATTATGGCGCAAATTCATCTTCATCTCGGATTTGACTTTTCGTCCTTTTTGGCGTATAAAATCGTCTAAAAGAATCTTTTCATTGACTAAGAAAAATGGATTAGCTTATCGAGCTTCAAAAAAAAAAAACCCAGTTCGATATCTATGGCTATGGGGTTGGTTTTAAAACCCCCAAAAACCCACAAAGATTAGGGCTCGTGCTTTGCTCGATCATCACGAGAAATCGTGATGCTCTTTTCGAATTCTCTATAAAGAGCTTTAGAGCCTACGATCTCTCTTATGATACGAAATCCCTTTTTTTTTTTGAAAGCACAGATCAACTAGGACAGAAATAAAGCATTGGGTCGAACTCTTTTTTGGTGGTAAGGTCATCGCTAGGAATAGTCATCGGCTCCCGGGAAAGGGTCGAAGAATGGGACCGATGATGGGACCTACAATGCATTATATATATATAGAGAGTATATATATAGACGTATGATCATTACATTAGCCTTCAACCGGGTTATTCGACTCTTTTTTCTTTTAGAAAGAAAAGAGCCTCAATCAAGAGACTTAATCTAATAAGATGTACTTATGAAATCACAGAAAAGGAGGACTTTTATGGGAAAAATGGATCGACTAGTCACTAGAATGATCAAACAGTTTTTACCTAAGTTTCTTAGAAAGACTGTAGAGACTGTCTGGGCGGTTTTCTGGGGCGCAAGCCTATTCTGGGGTCGGATGTTTTTTAGCTTCCCCAGAGCTTTTTGTAATAGGAATTTGCGGCGACCCGCAGCAACTGTTCGGAATATTTCGGAGATGGAGCTCGAAATAAACCGAAAGAGGAACCAATTGGCAGAAGAACTTTTACGGTTACAAGAACAAATGTCACGGGTAACAGAAGGAAATTACCTTTTAACACGGAAACTTTCCGTGTTAGAGAGGTCCGTGGCCCCCAGCGATCTCGAAATTCAGTCATCCATAGAAATGGACGACGATTTGACCGGGCAGACCAACCGCATCCTAGAAGCCATTTCCGTCTTAACAGAAGAACTTTCCCTCTTAAAGGAAAAACATTCCCAGTTAGTAGAGACGGCCCGGCAAGATGCCTCTCTTCGAAATGAGCACCTCAGCAGGAGCAGGCAACTTACCGGGGCTAAGTTGAGCCAAAGGTCGATCGCCCTGCGGCTCCACAGTACTAGGAAGCCCCCAAAGGCGCCCCTTCGGGAGAACCGCTCACTGCGACAGGAGAATCAATCGCTGCGGGGCAAAAGACTCGACAGCTCCCAAGCGACCCCGGACGAGCTATAGTGGAAGTATTTAGCGGGAATTCGAAAACCTATCTTAAGATATAGATTTGAATGAGGGTTCGTATAGAAGGGTACCAATCAGTACGAATTCTTCTTTCTTCGGATATTGTATGGAATCAATTAGAATATAATAAAGAATCAAATAAAAAGAATAATCCGAACAATACATGTCTTTCACATCCAACTATAAACAATGAGTAACCTCTTCATTTTTGAATGGCGGTTCCAAAGAAACGTACTTCTCTGTCAAAAAAGCGTATTCGTAAAAATATTTGGAAAAGAAAGGGGTATTGGGCAGCGATAAAAGCATTTTCATTAGCGAAATCTCTTTCTACCGGGAATTCAAAAAGTTTTTTGTACGACAAACAAATAACCAAGTCTTGGAAGAATCTGAATCAATATGACTCCCTGAATTGTCATTTCTAAAATGAAGGATTCCCATTAACTCATATTTTTCTTTTCAACGGATCAATACGAGACGGGACTGGTTATTGCGGTATGCAGAATAAGAAGTCCTCTGCTTACTGTATTCTCCATTTTTTGACGAAGTAGTGAAGGACAAGATACAAAGTTTTCGCTTTCTTTTTAGTAGGTTTTTCTAATTTGTGAGATGGGGGTTGTCATTTTCCTCATCGATTCACTTTTCATAATACACTAACTAAAAGAAAAGTCTTCTTTTTCCTTTAGGAAGGATTTTTTTGGATTATGTATTCCTAATATGTAGTCCAAATAAGGGTCCTATATTTGGGCTGTGGAATCCATCAAGATCTATATCTATATATAGATATAGATCTTGAGAGCTTTCTTTTCTTTAGAAATATAGAATCTTTTTTTTTTGAAGTACGCTAAAATTCCGATAAAGATTGAAACCTTTTAGTTCTATGCCTGGATAGAGGACAGAACTATCTAGTTCCAACTGCTGCATTTCCATTCCAGGCGAAGTTAAACCAACGGAAAGCCCTTTGTGAAAGTGAAACCTAACACCCTACGATCCCACAATACTAATGATTGTTGAACGTTCAATTAGTAATTTGAACGAGTGTTTTTTCATTGATTGTCAGATTCCCTAAAAAAGATTTGATTGAATTGACTCCTTAGAATCTCGACGATTGAATATGGATGGGCTATTATGTTTTCGAGTAAGCCGCTATGGTGAAATCGGTAGACACGCTGCTCTTAGGAAGCAGTGCTAGAGCATCTCGGTTCGAGTCCGAGTGGCGGCATCTTCTAAAAGAGATACAATAAATCCTATAATGAATGGAATTCCTCATTTCCATTCCAGTGTTGAAGGATCCCCCTTTTATTTTTTATTTTAGGATTTTTTTTATGATATTCTCGACTTTAGAACATATATTCACTCACATTTCTTTTTCGATCGTTTCAATTGTAATTACGATTTATTTACTAACCTTATTATTAGTCTACGAAACGCTAGGACTCTATAATTCGTCAGAAAAAGGCATGATAGCTACCTTTTTCTGTATAACAGGATTGTTAGTTACTCGTTGGATTTATTCGGGACATTTCCCCTTAAGTGATTTATATGAATCATTAATGTTTCTTTCGTGGGGTTTTTCCATTATTCATATGGTTCCACATTTTAGGAACCAAAAAACCCATTTAAGCGCAATAACCGCGCCAAGTACTATTTTGACTCAAGGCTTTGTTACTTCAGGTCTTTTAGTGGAAATGCATCAATCCACAATATTAGTACCTGCTCTCCAATCTCAGTGGTTAATGATGCACGTAAGTATGATGGTATTGAGCTATGCAGCTCTTTTATGCGGCTCGTTATTCTCAGTAGCGCTTCTAGTCATTACATTTCGAACACGCATAGATATTTTTGGCAAAAGAAATCATTTATTAACTGGGTCATTTGTTTTTGATGAGATCCAATACGCAAATGAAAGAGGCAGTGTTTTACGAAACACTTTTTTTCTTTCATTTAGAAATTATCACATGTATCAGTTGATTCAGCAATTGGATCGTTGGAGTTATCGTGTCATTAGTCTAGGGTTTCTCTTTTTAACCATAGGTATTCTTTCGGGCGCGGTATGGGCTAATGAGGCATGGGGGTCATATTGGAATTGGGACCCCAAGGAAACTTGGGCATTTATTACTTGGACCATATTTGCAATTTATTTACATATGAGAACAAATCCAAATTTTCAAGGCACGAATTCCGCAATTGTGGCTTCTCTTGGATTTCTTATAATTTGGATATGTTATTTTGGGGTCAATCTATTAGGAATAGGATTACATAGTTATGGCTCATTCACATTAACATCGAATTGAAGAAGCGACCCAATCCATAGGAACATAGTATGAAGTTTGTGTGAGTTTTTGAGAACCATTTGAATCCAGTAGTGATTCAAATAGTTCTCAAAAACCCCAAACGTATCTGATTCGAATGGACTTCATTTTCTTTTTCCTTAAGATAAGGAAAAAGAAGACTTCTTTTTTTTCATTGTCCAGCGAATGGTTTTTGAAATCATAGCTTTATTTTCTATCTTATTCATGAAAACTATCTTATCTATAAAAGTAATTAGATAGGATAGCTTCTACCTTGTCAACGGATAGTGAGAGAAGGAAATCCGGATAAATACCAATCCCTATTACGGGTAGAAAGAGACAGATCGAAACAAAAAGTTCTCGTGGTCCAGAATCCAAAAAAGAAGAGTTTGGGGCAGGAAATTGCTTGTATCCATAGAACATCTGGCGTGACATAGATAATGAATAAATAGGAGTTAATATCATTCCAATTGCCATTACAAAAGTAATGAGTATTTTTGGCATTAAAAGATATTTTGGACTGGTAATTATTCCAAAAAAGACTACCAATTCGGCAACAAAACCACTCATTCCCGGCAATGCAAGAGAAGCCATCGAGAAGCTACTGAACATTGTAAATATTTTCGGCATTGGGATAGCTATTCCGCCCATTTCGTCGAGATAAACAAGACGTATTCTATCGTAACTCGTTCCTGCCAAGAAAAAAAGCGCCGCACCAATAAATCCGTGAGAAATGATTTGTAAAATGGCTCCATTCAGTCCTGTATCGGTTATAGAACCAATTCCTATAATTGTAAAACCCATATGAGATACAGAAGAATAGGCTATTCTCTTTTTTAAATTGCGTTGGCCGGGAGATGTTGAAGCTGCATAGATTATTTGAACTGTACCTATTATCATCAACCATGGAGAAAATATAGAATGAGCGTGGGGTAAGAATTCCATATTGATCCGAACCAATCCATACGCTCCAATTTTTAATAAGATTCCGGCTAGAAGCATACACGTACTGTAATGTGCCTCCCCGTGGGTATCTGGTAACCATGTATGTAGGGGTATAATCGGTGATTTGACAGCATAAGTAATAAGAAATCCAAAATAGAATATTATTTCCAATGCCACCGGATACGATTGATTCGCTGAGGTTTCAAAATTGAAGGTTGGTTCGTTGGAACCATATAAACCCATGCCCAGAACTCCCATTAATAGAAAAACAGAACCCCCCGCAGTGTACAAAAGAAACTTTGTAGCTGAGTACAAACGTTTCTTTCCTCCCCACATGGATAGAAGTAGGTAAACAGGAATTAATTCTAACTCCCACATGATAAAAAAAAGTAAAAGATCTCGAGAAGAAAATGATCCTATTTGGCCGCTGTACATTGCTAACATCAGGAAATGGAACAATCGTGAATCCCGAGTCACTGGCCGAGCCGCTAAAGTAGCTAAAGTAGTGATGAATCCCGTCAGTAAAACGGGTCCTATGGAAATTCCATCGATTCCGAGTCTCCAGTGAAAATCCAAAAAATGGATCCATCTAGAATCCTGTTCTAATTGGATTAATGGATCGTCAAATTGGAAATGATAACAGAATGCATAGGTCGTTAGAAGTAGTTCTATTGTGCATATAGACAGAGTATACCACCTAATCATCTTATTTCCCCTATGAGGAAAAAAGAAAATGGAAGAACCCGCGGATATCGGCAAAATCACAATTATTGTTAACCAAGGAAAAGAATTCGTGGTAAAGACAAGATACACTTTGACCAAAAAACCCGTGCTCGAAATAATCTTTTTGATCGAGTACGGGTTTTTGTCGGTAAGGATAAAAAAAAATGGGTTCAAGTAGAGTTTTCTAGAACGTATCAATAAGCTAGCCCCATGCTTCGCGTTGTCTCATGCCATAAATAAACCCGGACACTCAAGAAATCTGTTGGACAAGCGGATTCACACCTCTTACAACCTACACAGTCTTCTGTTCTTGGGGCAGAAGCAATTTGCTTAGCTTTACATCCGTCCCAAGGTATCATTTCTAATACATCTGTGGGGCAGGCTCGCACACATTGAGTACACCCTATACATGTATCATAAATCTTTACTGAATGTGACATGGTATCTATCCACTTTTTGAACGTCATAAATTTTCGATCTAGTAAAATCATATCATAAAGGAATCATATATGGTAGACACCAGACGAATCGAGGGTTTACCAGAATCGATTTCGAATCAATCTACTTCTGGATCTGCTCATGATAGCGGTCCAAGATACTTTGATTTATTACGTTTTAGCAAACATGGGCCTATGTTTGTTTCTATCGTACATACCAATTGGAATTGGTGAATATTCTATTCGGTATTTATATGATTACCGCTATTTATTCAGCAAGTTCGATTGATTGATACGAGTGGATTTTCTGTTACGATGAATTGACGAAACAATAGCAGGTCCAATAGCGGCTTCAGCGCCTGCAATAGCTATAACAAAAATCGCGAAAATGTCTCCTTTTAATTGGCGACTATCAAATAAATCAGAAAATGTTACGAAATTCATATTAACCGCATTCAGTATAAGCTCAAGACACATAAGTGCTCTAACCATATTTCGACTTGTGATCAATCCATAAATACCGATAGAAAATAAATAGGCACTCAAAACAAGTTCATGTTCAAGCATCATTGACCAACCCCTCATCAATCTGGATTTATTTGCTTTCAGTATGAACAAAAACTCCACCTTAATCCATTTTATTGACTAGAATATCACAAGTGCAGAACAAAGGAAGGTATTGGTACTAGAATAGATTGAACTAAAACCATTTCCATTTTATACATGAAAAATAGAAAAATGGAATTGATGAAGGAAAATAAAAATAAAAATAGGTGTGATAAGAACGAAGTCTTTCTCTTTTTGGGAGGACAGAACTCTTTCTCTCATTCGAAGTCTTTCTTTTGATTACTGACGGGCCATAACAATTGCACCTATCAAGGCAACTAAAAGAATTATAGAAATGAGTTCAAAGGGAATCAAAAAATCTGTTGATAAATGAGTCCCAATTTGTTGACCATTATTTAAAAAATCCTGCTCTAAAATCTGGTTTGATCTTGTAGTCCAAATAATACCGTACCATGAAGTATCTGGGACAATAGTAATTAGTGAAACAAAAAGACTGGTACAAACCAGGGAAGTTACTCCTTCTCCAACGGTCCAAAGACCGAAATCGTTGTAATATTCTGAGTCATTCATGAACATCACAGCGAATACGATTAACACATTTATGGCCCCCACGTAAATAAGTAGCTGTGCAGCAGCTACAAAATGGGAATTCGATGGAATATGGAATAAGGATATACAAACAAGAACCAACCCCAAGGAAAAGGCAGAAAAAATGGGATTGGTAAGTAAGACCACTCCCAGCCCTCCTAATATAAGAACCGATCCCAAAAATACTAAAAGAAAATCATGTATTGGTCCAGTAAAATCCATTATATGTCAAATAATAGAGAAATAAGCTTAAATGTTTCATGATCTTTTTGACCAGACCGGGAAAAAATAGGTTACCTGACTCTTTTCTTTTTAGGATATGCTCCTAATGGAATCCAATCCTAGATGGTTGATGTAGATACAGTTATGAATCCCATTAGATCTATCCGAAAGAGTAGTTCATATATAACTCTAGAATCAAATTCGAAATAAATTCTAAAATTTAAAATTATAGAAGAAGGGACAAGAAAAAAAAAAATATTATCTATTTTTACTTAGTTAGTTTCTATAATAAATAGAAATTATATATATCATAGAAATATTATTAATATAGAGAGATGTAGATTTCAAAAAATCACGGATAATGTATGTTTGCAAGACACGATTCTGAGCAATGAATCTCCAATCAATAGCTAGTACTTTTACTTATTCGCCAAGCAAAATGAAAGAGGCCTTACTCCTTTAGTAAAAGGAATTGGAAATTGGAGTAATTGGTAATCGAATCACGCTGTTTACCATTTTTTATTTGATTTGAGGCGAATTCATAATGGTTCGAATTACGGAATCTCCAATTACTGACATTGGTAACCGACCCAAGGCAATTTGATTATAATTCAATTCGTGACGATTATAAGTAGAAAGTTCATATTCTTCAGTCATTGATAAACAATTTGTTGGACAATACTCGACACAATTACCACAAAATATACATATTCCGAAATCAATACTATAATTAAGTAATCGTTTCTTTCGAATATCCGGTTCGAATCTCCAATCAACAATGGGTAGATCTATAGGGCATACACGAACACATACTTCACAAGCAATGCATTTATCAAATTCAAAGTGGATTCGCCCTGTTTGTTTGTTTGTTTTTATGAATGTCGAATCAGGATCAACCAGGACAGAAATAAAGCATTGGGTCGAACTCTTTTTTGGTGGTAAGGTCATCGCTAGGAATAGTCATCGGCTCCCGGGAAAGGGTCGAAGAATGGGACCGATGATGGGACCTACAATGCATTATATATATATAGAGAGTATATATATAGACGTATGATCATTACATTAGCCTTCAACCGGGTTATTCGACTCTCTTTTCTTTTAGAAAGAAAAGAGCCTCAATCAAGAGACTAAATCTAATAAGATGTACTTATGAAATCACAGAAAAGGAGGACTTTTATGGTACAAATAGATCTACTACGGACTCTAGTCCGTTTCTACATGCAAATACGCAATCCAGTCGTTGCGGCCGGACTCTATTATGGATTTCGGGCCATAGGGCGCTCTTACCTCTTGGTTCTCCGAATTCGGGTTGTGGAAGAAGGAAGCGAGAAGGATGAATCAGCAATAACTTGGTTTGTGATGGGGCAGTCCATCATGTTCATATCGATCTATTATGCACCTCTCCATCCAGCATTGGGTAGACCTCATAGAGGCACGATAACTATCTCAGTAAAAGTAAAACAAAATTGGAAAGAAAGCCTCATTTTGATGTTCAAATGCGTTCGACTACCGACTTTTCGACTGATTCTATTCCGCATATTCGTTCTCTTATGCTGGAACGCTTGGAAAGTCTACAAAAAAAACAAAAAATAACGACTCCTTAAAAAGAAGGGACCTTAAGGATCTTAAGGTCCCGTTTCTCACTCGAATTAGTTTCTTTGTTACTGGCGCTTGTTGTCTGGCTCCTAGAATTGATGCAAATTGGGCGGAGACTTTTTACAGTGTTTACCCTTTGCATCTTTATTCTCGCAGTTACCTGGTTTCTCCAGCTCTTAGTCTGGGCATTCTTGTCGAGTGTCTAGATATTGGAGTGGAGAATTTTGTTCAGCCAACTAAGGTCTGTTCTCTCGACTGGTCATGTATATCAAATTGGAACTCATAGGGAAGGAAGTGGATTTATGGATGGAATCAAATATGCCGTATTTACAGAAAAAAGTGTTCAGTTATTGGGGCGGAAGAATCAATATACTTCTAATGTCGAATCAGGATCAACTAGGACAGAAATAAAGCATTGGGTCGAACTCTTTTTTGGTGGTAAGGTCATCGCTAGGAATAGTCATCGGCTCCCGGGAAAGGGTCGAAGAATGGGACCGATGATGGGACCTACAATGCATTATATATATATAGAGAGTATATATATAGACGTATGATCATTACATTAGCCTTCAACCGGGTTATTCGACTCTCTTTTCTTTTAGAAAGAAAAGAGCCTCAATCAAGAGACTAAATCTAATAAGATGTACTTATGAAATCACAGAAAAGGAGGACTTTTATGGTACAAATAGATCTACTACGGACTCTAGTCCGTTTCTACATGCAAATACGCAATCCAGTCGTTGCGGCCGGACTCTATTATGGATTTCGGGCCATAGGGCGCTCTTACCTCTTGGTTCTCCGAATTCGGGTTGTGGAAGAAGGAAGCGAGAAGGATGAATCAGCAATAACTTGGTTTGTGATGGGGCAGTCCATCATGTTCATATCGATCTATTATGCACCTCTCCATCCAGCATTGGGTAGACCTCATAGAGGCACGATAACTATCTCAGTAAAAGTAAAACAAAATTGGAAAGAAAGCCTCATTTTGATGTTCAAATGCGTTCGACTACCGACTTTTCGACTGATTCTATTCCGCATATTCGTTCTCTTATGCTGGAACGCTTGGAAAGTCTACAAAAAAAACAAAAAATAACGACTCCTTAAAAAGAAGGGACCTTAAGGATCTTAAGGTCCCGTTTCTCACTCGAATTAGTTTCTTTGTTACTGGCGCTTGTTGTCTGGCTCCTAGAATTGATGCAAATTGGGCGGAGACTTTTTACAGTGTTTACCCTTTGCATCTTTATTCTCGCAGTTACCTGGTTTCTCCAGCTCTTAGTCTGGGCATTCTTGTCGAGTGTCTAGATATTGGAGTGGAGAATTTTGTTCAGCCAACTAAGGTCTGTTCTCTCGACTGGTCATGTATATCAAATTGGAACTCATAGGGAAGGAAGTGGATTTATGGATGGAATCAAATATGCCGTATTTACAGAAAAAAGTGTTCAGTTATTGGGGCGGAAGAATCAATATACTTCTAATGTCGAATCAGGATCAACTAGGACAGAAATAAAGCATTGGGTCGAACTCTTTTTTGGTGGTAAGGTCATCGCTAGGAATAGTCATCGGCTCCCGGGAAAGGGTCGAAGAATGGGACCGATGATGGGACCTACAATGCATTATATATATATATAGAGTATATATATATAGACGTATGATCATTACATTAGCCTTCAACCGGGTTATTCTATTACACCTCTTTTTTCTTTTAGAAAGAAAAGAGCCTCAATCAAGAGACTTAATCTAATAAGATGTACTTATGAAATCACAGAAAAGGAGAACTTTTATGGTACAAATGAATCTACTAGGGACTCTAGTCCGTTTATGCATGCAAATAAGCAATTCAGTCGTTGTGGCCGGACTCTATTATGGATTTCTGACCGCAGGGGCCATAGGGCCCTCTTATCTCTTGGTTCTCCGAGCTCGGGTTATGGAAGAAGGAAGCGAGAAGGATGTATCAGCAACAACAGGTTTTCTGATGGGGCAGCTCATCATGTTCATATCGATCTATTATGCACCTCTCCATCTAGCATTGGGTAGACCTCATACAATAATTACCCTAGGTCTACTCTATCTTGTGTGTTATTTCTTTTGGCGCAATGACAAAGAATTTTTTGATTCGGTAGCTACTACCAGAAATGGAATGCGTAATTTAAGCACTCAATATGTATTCGTTACTAATCTCATTTTTCCACTATTCAACCATTTCGTTTTGCCGAGTTCGACCTTACCCAGATTAATCAGTATTTATATGTTTCGATGCAACAACAACAAGATGTTATTTTTAACAAGTAGTTTTGTTGGTTGGTTCATTGGTCACATTTTATGCATGAAAGGGTTTGAGTTGATATTATTCTGGATACGGCAAAATCGTTCTATTAGATTGAATAAGTACCGTGCGGCAGACTTTAGAAATTCTCTAGAGCGAATCTTTACCATTCTAGTATTTCTCTCCTGTGTCTACTATTTAGGCAGAATCCCGTCACCTATTAGGACTGAGGATAAGAAAAAGAAACCAAAAAAGACCTCGGCAACGACAGGGCAGAGTGAGGACGAAACAGATGTAGAAATAGACACAACTTCCAAACAGGGGCAAGAAGGATCCGCCGAGGAAGATTTGGACAACATAGATGCGGAAGATTCGGACAACATAGATGAAAACCCGAAAGAAAAGAAAGACTTATTCTGTTTTGAAACGCCTCTTGTGACTCTTTTTTTCGACTATAAACGATGGAATCGACCATTGCGATATATAAAAAATGATGGATTTCAAAAGGCTCTAAGAAATGAAATGTCAGACTATTTTTTTTATACATGTCGAAGTGATGGAAAACAACGAATCTCTTTTACATATCCACCCAGTTTGTCAACCTTTTTTGAAATGATAGAAAGAAAGGGGTTTTTGTACACACCAGAAAAACTCCCCTCTGATGAACTGTATAATCATTGGATTTATACCAATGAACAAAAAAGAAATAGCCTGAGCAACGAACTTTTCAATCGAATTGACGCTCTAGAAAGGGGGTCTCTTGATCTGGATGTACTCGAAAAAAGGACTCGATTATGTAATAATGAGACTGCACAAGAATGCTTGCCTAAAAGGTATGATTGTTTTTTGAATGGGCCCTCTCGTGGAACAGCCATAAAAGTACCCCCAAGCGTTAAGAAGGAAAATGAGAAGGAAAAGGAGAAGGAAAAGGAGAAGGAAAATGAGAAGGAAAAGGAGAAGGAAAATGAGAAGGAAAAGGAATTTTTAATCACCCCTATGGGGGATTTCAAAGAAAAAGTGTGGATAAACAAGGTTCATGGTACCCTTTTCCCTGATTACCAAGAATTTGAACAAAAACTAGATACATTTGAGGAAAAATCATTATTGTCAGACCAAGAAAAAATGGATTCGGAAAATCAAGTGCAATATTTCTTCGGTGCAAGTACAACTGAACCAAAGGATCAAACAATTCAAAAAAACACAAAGGAGGGACTTGACCTTAAAAAAATTCATAAAAAAAAGGAGAGACCCCTAAAAGAAATTGGTAAAAAGGTTCCTCGCTGGACATACCAATTGATGGCCGATTCTCAGGAACTAGGCCTGCAGGAAGAAGACCCAGAGTGGTCTCAGATTCATTCAAGAAACTTCAAAGCTGTATTCATTTTTGATTGGAAGGAATTTTATACGAAGCTGGGGACGGCGGAGGAGTATGATGAGGAGGATGAGGATACTGCGGAGATTTTACTACGCTATTCGAAACAATCGGATTTTAATCGAGATTTAATCAAAGGATCCGTACGCGCTCAAAGACGTAAAACAGTTATTTGGAAACTATTTCAAACAAATCTGCATTCCCCACTTTTTTTGGACAGAATAGACACAATTTTCTCCCCAATACTGAAAAGTATGAATATGAATCCAATCTTTAGGATCTTTAGGAATTGGCTGGGAAAAGGCGCGGAAGTGAAAACTTGGGATTCTGAGGAAGACGAGGCACAAGAAAAGGAGGACGAGACACAAGAAAGAGAGGACGAGACACAAGAAAGGGAGAACGGGGCGGAGACCGAAGAAGAAAAAAGGGAGAACGCGGAGCAGGAGCGACTAGAAATAGCGGAACTGTGGGATAGTACTCCGCACGCTCACACAATAAGGGGTTTTCTGTTACTAGCCCACTCAATTCTTAGAAAATCTATAGTATTACCCTCATTGATAATAGCCAAAAACTTTAGCCTTGTTTTATTATTTCCATTTCAATTCCGCAATAAATTCCCCGAGTGGTATAAAGATTGGGACGAAGATTGGAAGGCGTGGGGCAGAGAAATTCATGTTAACTGTACTCACAATGGCGTTACATTATCAGAAAAAGAATTTCCACAAAACTGGTTAAAAGAAGGTCTGCAGATAAAAATCTTCTTCCCTTTCCGTCTTCGGTACAGTTTTCAACTACGACCCCATCATAAACAGAAAGATCCAATGCAAAAGAAAAGAAAAAAAGCAAAATATTCCTTTTTAACAACCTGGGGAATGGAAACTGAACGGCCTTTTGGTCCTCCCCGAGAAGAACCTTATCCTCTTGAACCTATTTATAAAGAATTTGAAAAACGAATTATAGAAGCGAAAAGGAAATGTCTTCTATTGTTAAAAAAAAAAGCAAAATGGCTTATAGATCCGTTTATCAAAATCAAACAACTTGAAAAAGTAAATCTAAATAAAAAATTTGGATTGAGGGAAGGGTATGAATTGAGTGAAACTCAAAATGATAAAAATTTTAGAATAAGTAATCAGATTTTGGATGAATCATCCAGTCGAATTCAATCTATGGATTGGACAAAATCTTCACTTACAGAACAAAAAATAAAGGATCTGTCCCATAGGACAAATACAATCAGAAAGCAAATTGAAAAACTAAAAAACGACAAGAAAACCAAATTTCGAATACCCGATATAAATATGAGTCCTAGCGAGGAAAGTTTTGCTGAGAAAAGATTAGACTCGTCAAAAAACCTTTGGCAGATATTTAAAAGAAGAAGTGTGCGATTAATAAGGAAAGGGCGCTTTTTTTTGGCATTTTTCATTGAAAATATATTATGTCAATCTCTCATTCATATTTCGAGGGTTAATGAACAAAGCTTTCTTGAATTACTTGAATTAAAAAGAAAACTTGAATTACTTGAATTAAAAATAAAAAAAAAAATTATTGAGACATACAATTACAATAAGAGAACAAATCAAGAAGAAATTGATGAAAATACAATTCATTGGATTTCGACGATAAAAAAACAGTTTTCTAATATTGGTGATAAAAATTCAAAGAATTTTTGTGGGATAGTTTCCTTGTCACAAGCATATGTATTTTACAAATTATCACAAAGCCCAGGTATTCATAAGTATCCCTTGAAATCGGTCCTTCAATATTCCCGAACATCTCTTTTTCTTAAAGATAGAATAAAGAATTTTTTTGGAACACAAGGAATATTTCATTCCGAATCAAGGCATAAAGAACATCAAAATGCAGAAATGAATGAATGGAAAAACTGGTTAACCAGCCACTATCAATATGATTTATCTCAGACTAGATTATCTAAATTTATGTCGCAAAAGTGGAGAAATAGGGTCAATCAAAGTAATAAGGTTCAAAATATAGACTCACCAAGTTTGGATTCATATGAAAAAAACCAATTCATTTATTTTGAGAAACAAAAAGAAAAAGCAGCTTCATTATCGGTTAAAAGAAAAACAGAGAAATTAAAAAAACATTACAAATATGATCTTTTATCACATAAATATATTAATTATGAAGAAAGGAAGGATTTCTCTATTTATAGATTGCCGTTACAAGGAAACGAAGATCGAGGGATTCCCTCTAAGTACATCACGTATAAACCTGCTTTTTTTTCTATCCGGAGATATATTAGAAAAAATCCGGATAGAAAATATTTGGATTGGCAAATCATCCGTTTTATAAAGACGAGACATATTGAGGCCTGGATCAATAAAAAAACTAAGATTGATACTTTTTATTCTCCAATAATTCATACAATTGATAAGAAAGATCTTTTTTATCGCGCGATGCATAAACAATGCAACTCATCCAAAAACAATAAAAATAACAAGAATAATAAAAATAACAAGAATAATAAAAAAAACAAGAATAATAAAAATAACAAGAATAATAAAAATAACAAGAATAATAAAAAAAACAAGAATAATAAAAAAAACCATCCTTTTGACTGGATGGGAATGAATAAAGAAAGACTAACTCAAACTCAGCGCAGTAAGAAATCGATTTCTGATAAATATCGGATGAAACCGTGGATCATACCAATCAAATTACTTCTTTTTGAGTTTAATAACAATCAAAACATTCGTGACATTCGTGAAAAAAAAAACACCAAAGAAGAAAAAGAAAAAAAAGATCTTGAATTAGAGAATAAAAATCAAGAAGAAAAAGAAAAGCCTGGCCAAGGGAATCCTACATCAAATCGACCAAACCAAGAGAAGCCTACATCAAATCAACCAAACCAAGGGAAGCCTAAATCAAATCAACCAAACCAAGGGAAGCCTAAATCAAATCAACCAAATCAACAACAAGATGGTAAACAAGAGTCTGGCGGATCAGACATTGAAAAATATAAAAAGAAAAAGCAAGAGAAGAAGAAGTGGAAGCCAACAAGCGACCTCCAAATCTTCCTGCAAAAGAAAGGTTACGGGAGTTGTCAGTTGAAATGGAGCAATCTTTTTGAGGAAAATGTAATCACTGCTGTCAATATCTCTAGTTTCCTGATTAGGACGATAGATCCACTGGAACTGGCTATATCCTTTATTCGAAGAAAAGAAATGCCTCTGGCGCTTCTGGAGCTAATGTATCGTAAACGTAATACTCTGGAAAGTGAACCTGAATTTACTCTGGAAAGTGAACTTAAACCTACTCTGCAAAGTGACCCTGAACCTCCAATTAGATTTCCGAAAGCGCTAAAAAGGGGAGAAATCCTAATCGACCTAGTTTTTATGCCTAAAAAATGGGATGGTCCATTGATTATGTATCAAACCATAGCGATTTCACTGATCCATAAGAATAAACACCAAATGAATATTAATAGAAAAACTAATGGAAAATGCCGAGAAAAAGAAAAACGAAATGTTGAGAGGAATGATTTTAATGAATTCATTACAAAAACAAAACAGGAAAAGATGGTTGGGAATATAGATGAAAATCATTATGATTTGCTTGTTCCTGAAAAAATGGCATCTCCTAGACGTCGTAGAGAATTGCGAATTCTAATTTGTTTAAATTGCGGGAAGAAAAATATGGATGTTGTGGGTAAAAATAAAGTATTTTGCAACGAGAACACCGTAAGGAATTGTGGTCTACTTTTAACTAATAGCAAGGATCTTGATATAGAGACAAATCAATTCATTAAATTCAAATTTTTTCTTTGGCCAAATTACCGATTAGAAGATTTAGCTTGTATGAATCGCTATTGGTTTGATACCAGTAATGGTAGCCGTTTCAGTATATTAAGGATACAGATGTATCCACGCTTAAGAATTCGTTGATGATAAACTTTCTATATTCTATATGGATCACCATACCTGGTATGGTATGATATAAGAATAGATGTATACAGGCCTTATGCTGTGCTGTTTTATATTCTGGTACATGATACTAATTCGATGACCTAAGATTTTTCTGATCTTAGGTCAAAATTCTTTTTTTTTTGTGAGTTTTGGGGTTTTGTGGGTGGAGAACTATACGAGCCCTTATACTTACTATCTCTATACGAATCCAATTTGAAATTGGATTGATTATTGATTAAAGTAACATATTAAGAAATTAACATTATTGTGTATACCAGATTGAAATGAATGTCATTATTTTTATTGATCGGTAAAATCCATATCGGTAGAAAATCCAAAATTAAAAGGAAGGGGGAAGAACTCTTTTTATGGTAAAAAGTCCATTCATCTCAGTTATTTCGCAAGAAGAAAGCAAGGGGTCTGTTGAATTTCAAGTATTCAGTTTCACCAATAAAATAAAGAAACTGACTTCACATTTGAAATTACACAAAAAAGACTATTTATCTCAGAGAGGTCTACGGAAAACTCTGGGACAACGTCAACGGTTGCTGACGTATTTGTCAAATAAAAATAGAGTACGTTATAAAGAATTAATAGATCAGTTGGATATTCGGGAGTTAAAAACTGGTTAAGTTAATTGGAAGATCCCTTTTGCATTATTTGATTTTTAAGAGCTTGGATTTTGATGAACTTCATTTCGTTTTGAGCAATTCATAGAATACTGAGACTGAATCGGGGAAAAAGCATATGAATGTACCGACTACAAAAAAAGACCTCATGAGAGTCAATATGGGTCCTCACCACCCAGCAATGCATGGCGTTCTTCGCCTCATCATTACTCTAGACGGTGAAGATGTTATTGACTGTGAACCCATATTGGGTTATTTACACAGAGGGATGGAAAAAATTGCGGAAAACCGAACAATTATACAATATCTACCTTATGCAACACGTTGGGATTATTTAGCTACTATGTTTACAGAGGCAATAACAGTCAACGCACCAGAACGTTTGGGAAATATTCAAGTACCTAAAAGAGCTAGCTATATCAGAGTCATTATGCTGGAATTGAGTCGTATAGCTTCTCATCTGTTATGGCTCGGCCCTTTTATGGCAGATATTGGTGCGCAGACGCCTTTCTTCTATATTTTCAGAGAGAGAGAGTTGATATATGATCTATTCGAAGCTGCCACAGGTATGCGAATGATGCATAATTTTTTCCGTATCGGAGGAATCGCTGCTGATTTACCTCATGGCTGGGTAGATAAATGCGTGGATTTCTGCGAGTATTTTTTAACAGGAATTGCGGAATATCAAAAGCTTATTACGCGGAATCCTATTTTTTTGGAACGAGTTGAAGGAGTGGGCATTGTTAGTGGGGAGGAAGCCATAAATTGGGGTTTATCGGGGCCAATGCTACGGGCTTCCGGACTCAAATGGGATCTTCGTAAAATTGATCATTATGAGTGTTACGACGAATTTGATTGGGAAGTACAATGGCAAAAAGAGGGAGATTCATTAGCTCGTTATTTCGTCCGAATCAGTGAAATGACGGAATCCATAAAAATGATTCAACAAGCCCTAGAAGGACTTCCGGGGGGGCCCTATGAAAATTTAGAAGTCCGGCGCTTTGGCAGAGAAAGGGATTCTGAGTGGAATGATTTTGAATATCGATTCATTAGTAAAAAACCATCTCCGGCTTTTGAATTGTCGAAACAAGAGCTTTATGTGAGAGTAGAGGCTCCAAAAGGAGAATTGGGAATTTTTCTGCTAGGGGATCAGAGTCCTTTTCCCTGGAGATGGAAAATTCGTCCACCGGGTTTTATCAATTTGCAAATTCTTCCTCAGCTAGTTAAAAGAATGAAATTGGCTGATATTATGACGATACTAGGTAGTATAGATATCATTATGGGAGAAGTTGATCGTTGAAATGATAATTGATACGACGGAAGTACGGGCTATTAATTCTTTTTCCCGATTGGAATCCTTAAAAGAGGTGTATGGGCTCATACGCTTGCTTGTCCCTATTTTTATTCCTATATTTGGAATCACAATAGGGATACTCATAATTGTGTGGTTAGAAAGAAAACTATCTGCAGGAGTACAACAACGTATTGGACCTGAATACGCAGGTCCCTTTGGAATTCTTCAAGCTCTAGCAGATGGGACAAAACTACTTGTCAAAGAGGATCTTCTCCCATCTAGAGGAGATATTCGTTTATTCAGTATCGGACCGTCCATAGCAGTCATATCCATTTTACTAAGTTATTCAGTAATTCCTTTTAGCTATCGGCTTGTTCTAGCGGATCTCAGTATAGGTGTTTTTTTATGGATTTCCATTTCAAGTATTGCTCCTTTTGGACTTCTTATGTCAGGATATGGTTCGAATAATAAATATTCCTTTTTAGGTGGTCTACGAGCTGCTGCTCAATCGATTAGTTATGAAATACCATTAACTCCATGTGTTTTATCAATATCTCTACGTGCGATTCGTTTGGACATGAACTGTTACCTATTTCTTTTATTTCTAGGAAAGGAGTGGAATGTATTGAGTAGATATCCTCATTTTTTGATTCATCATTCCGGGTGATGAACTCAATTAGATAAGTTCTATGAGTGAAACAAAACCGCTTATCAATTTGCAGTAAAAAGATTGAGTCTCATTCCCTATGTACAAGAGTTAAGCATCCATAAGCATAAGCAGAATAAATTACCCAAAGATTCGTTGATTAGCGATCATGGTTTGACGCGGGTAGAAAAGATCAACTGTATGGAGTTTTCACTATTGTATGTCATACCAGACCAGGGGTTGGGCAAAAATGAGTGGGCGGTTAGGAACACTAAGATACATAACGGATTCGTAATGGAGATAATCTAAGTTACCTAAATAGGTCTCTCTGCATAAAAGGAATCCTAATGGGGGCTTTAAGTTAGTAGAAATGATCAAGCAGTACTTCCCCAGGATCCCGATTCTGAGTATGCTCCTACCCACTGGTTAAAGAGAAATGGCTATCAGAAACGAAATAACCTTTTTTTTAGAGCTTCCCTGTCTTTTTCTATGAAATGTGAAAGAAGAACCGGAACGAAATAAATATGCAATAGAAAAGAAAAATATGAAATCTTGTATATATATTCATACAGATGAAATTCTTATCCAGATAGAATTCTTATCATGATTCATGAACTAATGTAATGCCTAATCCTTTTTCGTAATCGAAAAAAGAGTCGAAATAGCTATTGATACAATGAGTCTTTTATTAAAGGATTAAGTTATTACTGAATGAAGAGAAATTTCATTTTTGAAATTAGAAATATTTAGAAATAGAAAGGGTGAGATCAATTCAGAAGCACCTTTTTGTTATTAGAATTATAGCAGACAGAATTGCATTGGTCTAATGTGGGACTCTCCGATACATCTTTACTCTATCTACTCAACTCACATATCGAGATAATAATATAATAATGAGCCCGTCCTTAGATTTTTTTATGACGACCACCGAGGAGCCGTATGAGGTGAAAGTCTCATGTACGGTTCTGCAATAGCGATGGCAGCAGTGATGTTATCACCGACTATGATTATCTAACAGTTCAAGTACAGTTGATATAGTTGAGGCACAGTCCAAATATGGTTTTTGGGGTTGGAATCTTTGGCGTCAACCTATAGGGTTTACGGTTTTTCTAATTTCTTCCCTAGCAGAATGTGAGAGATTACCCTTTGATTTACCAGAAGCAGAAGAAGAATTAGTAGCAGGTTATCAAACTGAATATTCGGGTATCAAATTTGGTTTATTTTACGTTGCTTCCTATCTAAATCTACTAGTCTCTTCATTATTTGTAACAGTTCTTTACTTGGGCGGTTGGAATCTCCCTATTCCGTTCATATTGATTCCTGATTTTTTCGGAATAAATGAACTGGGTGGAATCTTTGAAACAACAATTGGTATTTTTATTACATTAGCTAAAGCTTATTTGTTCCTGTTCATTTCTATCACAACAAGATGGACTTTGCCTAGGATGAGAATGGACCAACTATTAAATCTTGGGTGGAAATTTCTTTTACCTATTTCTCTCGGTAATCTATTATTGACAACTTCTTCCCAACTCCTTTCGCTGTAAAGGCATAAGCCATTCATTGTATTCTAGATTTATAACTTCTCTCAAACAAGAGAAAGAAAATTTCAATCATTCATAGAGATTCACGATATGCTTCCTATGGTAACTGGGTTCATGAATTATGGTCAACAAACAGTAAGAGCTGCAAGGTATATCGGCCAAAGTTTCATGATTACCTTATCTCACATGAGTCGTTTACCTGTAACTATTCAATATCCTTATCAAAAATGGATTCCATCAGAGCGTTTCCGCGGGCGAATCCACTTTGAATTTGATAAATGCATTGCTTGTGAAGTATGTGTTCGTGTATGCCCTATAGATCTACCCATTGTTGATTGGAGATTCGAACCGGATATTCGAAAGAAACGATTACTTAATTATAGTATTGATTTCGGAATATGTATATTTTGTGGTAATTGTGTCGAGTATTGTCCAACAAATTGTTTATCAATGACTGAAGAATATGAACTTTCTACTTATAATCGTCACGAATTGAATTATAATCAAATTGCCTTGGGTCGGTTACCAATGTCAGTAATTGGAGATTCCGTAATTCGAACCATTATGAATTCGCCTCAAATCAAATAAAAAATGGTAAACAGCGTGATTCGATTACCAATTACTCCAATTTCCAATTCCTTTTACTAAAGGAGTAAGGCCTCTTTCATTTTGCTTGGCGAATAAGTAAAAGTACTAGCTATTGATTGGAGATTCATTGCTCAGAATCGTGTCTTGCAAACATACATTATCCGTGATTTTTTGAAATCTACATCTCTCTATATTAATAATATTTCTATGATATATATAATTTCTATTTATTATAGAAACTAACTAAGTAAAAATAGATAATATTTTTTTTTTTCTTGTCCCTTCTTCTATAATTTTAAATTTTAGAATTTATTTCGAATTTGATTCTAGAGTTATATATGAACTACTCTTTCGGATAGATCTAATGGGATTCATAACTGTATCTACATCAACCATCTAGGATTGGATTCCATTAGGAGCATATCCTAAAAAGAAAAGAGTCAGGTAACCTATTTTTTCCCGGTCTGGTCAAAAAGATCATGAAACATTTAAGCTTATTTCTCTATTATTTGACATATAATGGATTTTACTGGACCAATACATGATTTTCTTTTAGTATTTTTGGGATCGGTTCTTATATTAGGAGGGCTGGGAGTGGTCTTACTTACCAATCCCATTTTTTCTGCCTTTTCCTTGGGGTTGGTTCTTGTTTGTATATCCTTATTCCATATTCCATCGAATTCCCATTTTGTAGCTGCTGCACAGCTACTTATTTACGTGGGGGCCATAAATGTGTTAATCGTATTCGCTGTGATGTTCATGAATGACTCAGAATATTACAACGATTTCGGTCTTTGGACCGTTGGAGAAGGAGTAACTTCCCTGGTTTGTACCAGTCTTTTTGTTTCACTAATTACTATTGTCCCAGATACTTCATGGTACGGTATTATTTGGACTACAAGATCAAACCAGATTTTAGAGCAGGATTTTTTAAATAATGGTCAACAAATTGGGACTCATTTATCAACAGATTTTTTGATTCCCTTTGAACTCATTTCTATAATTCTTTTAGTTGCCTTGATAGGTGCAATTGTTATGGCCCGTCAGTAATCAAAAGAAAGACTTCGAATGAGAGAAAGAGTTCTGTCCTCCCAAAAAGAGAAAGACTTCGTTCTTATCACACCTATTTTTATTTTTATTTTCCTTCATCAATTCCATTTTTCTATTTTTCATGTATAAAATGGAAATGGTTTTAGTTCAATCTATTCTAGTACCAATACCTTCCTTTGTTCTGCACTTGTGATATTCTAGTCAATAAAATGGATTAAGGTGGAGTTTTTGTTCATACTGAAAGCAAATAAATCCAGATTGATGAGGGGTTGGTCAATGATGCTTGAACATGAACTTGTTTTGAGTGCCTATTTATTTTCTATCGGTATTTATGGATTGATCACAAGTCGAAATATGGTTAGAGCACTTATGTGTCTTGAGCTTATACTGAATGCGGTTAATATGAATTTCGTAACATTTTCTGATTTATTTGATAGTCGCCAATTAAAAGGAGACATTTTCGCGATTTTTGTTATAGCTATTGCAGGCGCTGAAGCCGCTATTGGACCTGCTATTGTTTCGTCAATTCATCGTAACAGAAAATCCACTCGTATCAATCAATCGAACTTGCTGAATAAATAGCGGTAATCATATAAATACCGAATAGAATATTCACCAATTCCAATTGGTATGTACGATAGAAACAAACATAGGCCCATGTTTGCTAAAACGTAATAAATCAAAGTATCTTGGACCGCTATCATGAGCAGATCCAGAAGTAGATTGATTCGAAATCGATTCTGGTAAACCCTCGATTCGTCTGGTGTCTACCATATATGATTCCTTTATGATATGATTTTACTAGATCGAAAATTTATGACGTTCAAAAAGTGGATAGATACCATGTCACATTCAGTAAAGATTTATGATACATGTATAGGGTGTACTCAATGTGTGCGAGCCTGCCCCACAGATGTATTAGAAATGATACCTTGGGACGGATGTAAAGCTAAGCAAATTGCTTCTGCCCCAAGAACAGAAGACTGTGTAGGTTGTAAGAGGTGTGAATCCGCTTGTCCAACAGATTTCTTGAGTGTCCGGGTTTATTTATGGCATGAGACAACGCGAAGCATGGGGCTAGCTTATTGATACGTTCTAGAAAACTCTACTTGAACCCATTTTTTTTTATCCTTACCGACAAAAACCCGTACTCGATCAAAAAGATTATTTCGAGCACGGGTTTTTTGGTCAAAGTGTATCTTGTCTTTACCACGAATTCTTTTCCTTGGTTAACAATAATTGTGATTTTGCCGATATCCGCGGGTTCTTCCATTTTCTTTTTTCCTCATAGGGGAAATAAGATGATTAGGTGGTATACTCTGTCTATATGCACAATAGAACTACTTCTAACGACCTATGCATTCTGTTATCATTTCCAATTTGACGATCCATTAATCCAATTAGAACAGGATTCTAGATGGATCCATTTTTTGGATTTTCACTGGAGACTCGGAATCGATGGAATTTCCATAGGACCCGTTTTACTGACGGGATTCATCACTACTTTAGCTACTTTAGCGGCTCGGCCAGTGACTCGGGATTCACGATTGTTCCATTTCCTGATGTTAGCAATGTACAGCGGCCAAATAGGATCATTTTCTTCTCGAGATCTTTTACTTTTTTTTATCATGTGGGAGTTAGAATTAATTCCTGTTTACCTACTTCTATCCATGTGGGGAGGAAAGAAACGTTTGTACTCAGCTACAAAGTTTCTTTTGTACACTGCGGGGGGTTCTGTTTTTCTATTAATGGGAGTTCTGGGCATGGGTTTATATGGTTCCAACGAACCAACCTTCAATTTTGAAACCTCAGCGAATCAATCGTATCCGGTGGCATTGGAAATAATATTCTATTTTGGATTTCTTATTACTTATGCTGTCAAATCACCGATTATACCCCTACATACATGGTTACCAGATACCCACGGGGAGGCACATTACAGTACGTGTATGCTTCTAGCCGGAATCTTATTAAAAATTGGAGCGTATGGATTGGTTCGGATCAATATGGAATTCTTACCCCACGCTCATTCTATATTTTCTCCATGGTTGATGATAATAGGTACAGTTCAAATAATCTATGCAGCTTCAACATCTCCCGGCCAACGCAATTTAAAAAAGAGAATAGCCTATTCTTCTGTATCTCATATGGGTTTTACAATTATAGGAATTGGTTCTATAACCGATACAGGACTGAATGGAGCCATTTTACAAATCATTTCTCACGGATTTATTGGTGCGGCGCTTTTTTTCTTGGCAGGAACGAGTTACGATAGAATACGTCTTGTTTATCTCGACGAAATGGGCGGAATAGCTATCCCAATGCCGAAAATATTTACAATGTTCAGTAGCTTCTCGATGGCTTCTCTTGCATTGCCGGGAATGAGTGGTTTTGTTGCCGAATTGGTAGTCTTTTTTGGAATAATTACCAGTCCAAAATATCTTTTAATGCCAAAAATACTCATTACTTTTGTAATGGCAATTGGAATGATATTAACTCCTATTTATTCATTATCTATGTCACGCCAGATGTTCTATGGATACAAGCAATTTCCTGCCCCAAACTCTTCTTTTTTGGATTCTGGACCACGAGAACTTTTTGTTTCGATCTGTCTCTTTCTACCCGTAATAGGGATTGGTATTTATCCGGATTTCCTTCTCTCACTATCCGTTGACAAGGTAGAAGCTATCCTATCTAATTACTTTTATAGATAAGATAGTTTTCATGAATAAGATAGAAAATAAAGCTATGATTTCAAAAACCATTCGCTGGACAATGAAAAAAAAGAAGTCTTCTTTTTCCTTATCTTAAGGAAAAAGAAAATGAAGTCCATTCGAATCAGATACGTTTGGGGTTTTTGAGAACTATTTGAATCACTACTGGATTCAAATGGTTCTCAAAAACTCACACAAACTTCATACTATGTTCCTATGGATTGGGTCGCTTCTTCAATTCGATGTTAATGTGAATGAGCCATAACTATGTAATCCTATTCCTAATAGATTGACCCCAAAATAACATATCCAAATTATAAGAAATCCAAGAGAAGCCACAATTGCGGAATTCGTGCCTTGAAAATTTGGATTTGTTCTCATATGTAAATAAATTGCAAATATGGTCCAAGTAATAAATGCCCAAGTTTCCTTGGGGTCCCAATTCCAATATGACCCCCATGCCTCATTAGCCCATACCGCGCCCGAAAGAATACCTATGGTTAAAAAGAGAAACCCTAGACTAATGACACGATAACTCCAACGATCCAATTGCTGAATCAACTGATACATGTGATAATTTCTAAATGAAAGAAAAAAAGTGTTTCGTAAAACACTGCCTCTTTCATTTGCGTATTGGATCTCATCAAAAACAAATGACCCAGTTAATAAATGATTTCTTTTGCCAAAAATATCTATGCGTGTTCGAAATGTAATGACTAGAAGCGCTACTGAGAATAACGAGCCGCATAAAAGAGCTGCATAGCTCAATACCATCATACTTACGTGCATCATTAACCACTGAGATTGGAGAGCAGGTACTAATATTGTGGATTGATGCATTTCCACTAAAAGACCTGAAGTAACAAAGCCTTGAGTCAAAATAGTACTTGGCGCGGTTATTGCGCTTAAATGGGTTTTTTGGTTCCTAAAATGTGGAACCATATGAATAATGGAAAAACCCCACGAAAGAAACATTAATGATTCATATAAATCACTTAAGGGGAAATGTCCCGAATAAATCCAACGAGTAACTAACAATCCTGTTATACAGAAAAAGGTAGCTATCATGCCTTTTTCTGACGAATTATAGAGTCCTAGCGTTTCGTAGACTAATAATAAGGTTAGTAAATAAATCGTAATTACAATTGAAACGATCGAAAAAGAAATGTGAGTGAATATATGTTCTAAAGTCGAGAATATCATAAAAAAAATCCTAAAATAAAAAATAAAAGGGGGATCCTTCAACACTGGAATGGAAATGAGGAATTCCATTCATTATAGGATTTATTGTATCTCTTTTAGAAGATGCCGCCACTCGGACTCGAACCGAGATGCTCTAGCACTGCTTCCTAAGAGCAGCGTGTCTACCGATTTCACCATAGCGGCTTACTCGAAAACATAATAGCCCATCCATATTCAATCGTCGAGATTCTAAGGAGTCAATTCAATCAAATCTTTTTTAGGGAATCTGACAATCAATGAAAAAACACTCGTTCAAATTACTAATTGAACGTTCAACAATCATTAGTATTGTGGGATCGTAGGGTGTTAGGTTTCACTTTCACAAAGGGCTTTCCGTTGGTTTAACTTCGCCTGGAATGGAAATGCAGCAGTTGGAACTAGATAGTTCTGTCCTCTATCCAGGCATAGAACTAAAAGGTTTCAATCTTTATCGGAATTTTAGCGTACTTCAAAAAAAAAAGATTCTATATTTCTAAAGAAAAGAAAGCTCTCAAGATCTATATCTATATATAGATATAGATCTTGATGGATTCCACAGCCCAAATATAGGACCCTTATTTGGACTACATATTAGGAATACATAATCCAAAAAAATCCTTCCTAAAGGAAAAAGAAGACTTTTCTTTTAGTTAGTGTATTATGAAAAGTGAATCGATGAGGAAAATGACAACCCCCATCTCACAAATTAGAAAAACCTACTAAAAAGAAAGCGAAAACTTTGTATCTTGTCCTTCACTACTTCGTCAAAAAATGGAGAATACAGTAAGCAGAGGACTTCTTATTCTGCATACCGCAATAACCAGTCCCGTCTCGTATTGATCCGTTGAAAAGAAAAATATGAGTTAATGGGAATCCTTCATTTTAGAAATGACAATTCAGGGAGTCATATTGATTCAGATTCTTCCAAGACTTGGTTATTTGTTTGTCGTACAAAAAACTTTTTGAATTCCCGGTAGAAAGAGATTTCGCTAATGAAAATGCTTTTATCGCTGCCCAATACCCCTTTCTTTTCCAAATATTTTTACGAATACGCTTTTTTGACAGAGAAGTACGTTTCTTTGGAACCGCCATTCAAAAATGAAGAGGTTACTCATTGTTTATAGTTGGATGTGAAAGACATGTATTGTTCGGATTATTCTTTTTATTTGATTCTTTATTATATTCTAATTGATTCCATACAATATCCGAAGAAAGAAGAATTCGTACTGATTGGTACCCTTCTATACGAACCCTCATTCAAATCTATATCTTAAGATAGGTTTTCGAATTCCCGCTAAATACTTCCACTATAGCTCGTCCGGGGTCGCTTGGGAGCTGTCGAGTCTTTTGCCCCGCAGCGATTGATTCTCCTGTCGCAGTGAGCGGTTCTCCCGAAGGGGCGCCTTTGGGGGCTTCCTAGTACTGTGGAGCCGCAGGGCGATCGACCTTTGGCTCAACTTAGCCCCGGTAAGTTGCCTGCTCCTGCTGAGGTGCTCATTTCGAAGAGAGGCATCTTGCCGGGCCGTCTCTACTAACTGGGAATGTTTTTCCTTTAAGAGGGAAAGTTCTTCTGTTAAGACGGAAATGGCTTCTAGGATGCGGTTGGTCTGCCCGGTCAAATCGTCGTCCATTTCTATGGATGACTGAATTTCGAGATCGCTGGGGGCCACGGACCTCTCTAACACGGAAAGTTTCCGTGTTAAAAGGTAATTTCCTTCTGTTACCCGTGACATTTGTTCTTGTAACCGTAAAAGTTCTTCTGCCAATTGGTTCCTCTTTCGGTTTATTTCGAGCTCCATCTCCGAAATATTCCGAACAGTTGCTGCGGGTCGCCGCAAATTCCTATTACAAAAAGCTCTGGGGAAGCTAAAAAACATCCGACCCCAGAATAGGCTTGCGCCCCAGAAAACCGCCCAGACAGTCTCTACAGTCTTTCTAAGAAACTTAGGTAAAAACTGTTTGATCATTCTAGTGACTAGTCGATCCATTTTTCCCATAAAAGTCCTCCTTTTCTGTGATTTCATAAGTACATCTTATTAGATTAAGTCTCTTGATTGAGGCTCTTTTCTTTCTAAAAGAAAAAAGAGTCGAATAACCCGGTTGAAGGCTAATGTAATGATCATACGTCTATATATATACTCTCTATATATATATAATGCATTGTAGGTCCCATCATCGGTCCCATTCTTCGACCCTTTCCCGGGAGCCGATGACTATTCCTAGCGATGACCTTACCACCAAAAAAGAGTTCGACCCAATGCTTTATTTCTGTCCTAGTTGATCTGTGCTTTCAAAAAAAAAAAGGGATTTCGTATCATAAGAGAGATCGTAGGCTCTAAAGCTCTTTATAGAGAATTCGAAAAGAGCATCACGATTTCTCGTGATGATCGAGCAAAGCACGAGCCCTAATCTTTGTGGGTTTTTGGGGGTTTTAAAACCAACCCCATAGCCATAGATATCGAACTGGGTTTTTTTTTTTTGAAGCTCGATAAGCTAATCCATTTTTCTTAGTCAATGAAAAGATTCTTTTAGACGATTTTATACGCCAAAAAGGACGAAAAGTCAAATCCGAGATGAAGATGAATTTGCGCCATAATTATCATCTTTAAATGCTATCTGCAGCGACAGTTAGTGAAGTGATAGGTATCGTAGAGTTTCCCAGAAGCGCCTAGGCTGCTTAAGCCACTCAATCAGAATTAGTGAATTCTACTAATACCAAGGTCTTCTTTTGATTGGGTCGAGTTATTGATGGATCCTATGACCCATATCAGAATCAAGTACGAGAATTCTTTTTACTTGCTCTATGAATAGAAATTCTTCTAATAATAATAATGAATGGAATGATTGAAAATGGAAAATTCGATTTGAGTTCTTTCCTATTTTGATTTTTTTATTTGATTATTTTATTGTTCCTTCCGAAAGAGATAAGAGCTGGTGAATCGGAAACAATTCAATTAATAAGAATAGAAAAAACTTTGATTTTCTTATGGAACATACATATCAATATGCATGGATCATACCTTTCGTTCCGCTTCCGGTTCCTGTAGCAATAGGAGTGGGACTTCTTCTTGTTCCGACGGCAACAAAAAATCTGCGTCGCATGTGGGCTTTTCCTAGTGTTTTATTACTAAGTATAGTTATGCTTTTTTCGGCCGACCTGGCTATTCAGCAAATAAACGGGAGTTCTATTTCTCAATATGTATGGTCTTGGACCATCCATCATGATTTTTCCTTAGAGTTTGGCGACTTGATCGATCCACTGACTTCTATTATGTCAATATTAATTACTACTGTTGGAATCATGGTTCTTATTTATAGTGACAATTATCTGTCTCATGATCAAGGATATTTGAGATTTTTTGCTTATATGAGTTTTTCCAATGCTTCCATGTTGGGATTAGTTACTAGTTCTAATTTGATACAAATTTATATTTTTTGGGAATTAGTTGGAATGTGTTCCTATCTATTAATAGGTTTTTGGTTCACGCGACCAATTGCGGCAAATGCTTGTCAAAAAGCATTTGTAACTAATCGTGTGGGGGATTTTGGTTTATTATTAGGAACCTTAGGTCTTTATTGGATAACGGGTAGTTTCGAATTTCGAGATTTGTTCAAAATAGTCACTAACTTGATTGAGAATCATGGGATAAATTCTTTATTTCTGACTCTGTGTGCCGCCCTATTATTCCTCGGTGCAATTGCTAAATCGGCACAATTCCCCCTTCATGTATGGTTACCTGATGCCATGGAGGGACCCACTCCGATTTCGGCTCTGATACATGCTGCTACTATGGTAGCAGCGGGAATTTTTCTTGTAGCCCGGCTTCTGCCTCTTTTCGCAGTTATACCTTACGTAATGAATCTCATTTCTTTGATAGGTATAATAACAGTACTTTTAGGAGCTACTTTGGCTCTGGCTCAAATAGACATTAAGAGAAGTTTAGCTTATTCTACAATGTCGCAATTGGGTTATATTATGTTAGCTTTAGGTATGGGGTCTTATCAAGCTGCTTTATTTCATTTGATCACTCATGCCTATTCGAAAGCATTATTATTTTTAGGCTCTGGATCCATTATTCATTCAATGGAAAGAATTATTGGATATTCTCCAGAGAAAAGTCAGAATATGGCTCTTATGGGGGGTTTCCAAAAATATGTGCCAATTACAAAAACTGCTTTTTTGTTAGGTACACTTTCTCTTTGTGGTATTCCACCTCTTGCTTGTTTTTGGTCAAAAGACGAAATTCTTAACGATAGTTGGTTGTATTCACCTATTTTCGCGATCATAGCTTGTTCCACAGCAGGATTAACTGCATTTTATATGTTTCGGATCTATTTACTTACCTTTGAAGGGCATTTAAACGTTTATTTTCAAAATTTCAGTGGAAAAAAAAATAGCTCGTTCTATTCAATAGCCATATGGGGTAAAGAAGGAAGGAAAGTAATTAACAAAGATCTTCTTTTATCCACAATGAATAATAATAATAATGAGAGGGCTTCCTTTTTTTCGAAAAAAAGAGATCCAATGGGTCCAATGGGTGGGAATGTAAAAAATATGAGGCGATCCTTTATGAAAATGACTCATTTTGTCAATATCAATAAAGAAATTCCCCCATATCCTCATGAATCGCATAATACTATGCTATTGCCGCTGCTTGGGTTGGCTCTATTTACTTTGTGTGTTGGATCTATAGGAATTCCTTTCGATCAAGGAGGAATGGATTTCAATAAGAATATATTATCCAAATGGTTAACTCCGTCTATCAATCTTTTACATCAAAATTCGAACAATT